GTTCCCCAGCCCGGAGCTACTTTACCATATTCCGAATTCAATGGTTTCAATAAACCCCCTACATTAGTAGATCTTGGACGAGATCTAGAACTACCCTCAACAGTTTGTGTAGCCATACCAAAAATCCTATTTAATCATTGCTTAAGATCTGTTGACTTTGTATACCATTTCGTTGTAGTTGTAAATAAATAAATAAACGATCTTATCGTAGATCCATTGTGATCTTGAAGTTATCTAGAAATGGAAACCGCAACCCTAGTCGCCATCTTCATATCTGGTTTACTTATAAGCTTTACTGGGTACGCTTTATATACCGCTTTTGGGCAACCCTCTCAACAATTAAGAGATCCATTCGAAGAACACGGGGACTAGTTGAAGTAATGAGCCTCCCATACCCATATTGGGAGGCTCATTACTTCAATTGATATAATGAAAAATCATTTCATTTTTTTAGTCGGAACCTTAGGCGGTTCTCGAAAAAAGATAGCGAAAAAAATTATTCCTAAAGTCGAGACTAAGAGGAATGTATAAACCAATGCTTCCATAGATTCGATCGCGGTTTACAATTATAGCTTCCACACCTATTTATTTGGGATCATTAGAAAGAAAAAAAAAAATCAAAGAAAAGATGGTGATTCAAGTCAAGATTTCTCTGATATCTATGTCAAATCAAAAAAAGAAAATAGAAAATAGAGACGAAAGATACCAGAGTAGTATTGTATCAGACTACTTGTCTTCTTGTAGTTGGATCTCCCAGTTTTTGGAATGCTCCAAATTCCACTTGAGCATCCAAATCTGGATCAATACCAGCAAAAACATCTCTGAACAAGGTTCTAGCGCCATGCCAAATGTGTCCGAAAAAGAAGAGTAAAGCAAACGTAGCATGCCCAAAAGTGAACCAACCCCTCGGACTACTACGAAAAACACCATCAGATTTCAAAGTAGCCCGGTCTAATTCAAAAATTTCACCTAATTGGGCACGTCTAGCATATTTTTTCACAGTAGCGGGATCACTATAACTGACTCCATTGAGTTCCCCACCATAGAACTCCACAGTTACACCTACTTGTTCGACACTATACTTCGATTCTGCCCTTCTAAAAGGAACATCGGCTCTCACAATCCCGTCTCCATCTACCAAAACTACCGGGAATGTTTCAAAAAAAGTAGGCATACGACGCACAAAAAGCTCGCGACCTTCTTTATCTCTAAAGATGGGATGTCCTAACCACCCAACAGCTATGCCATCCCCGCTGTCCATTGAGCCTGCTCTGAATAATCCCCCTTTTGCTGGATTATTACCAATGTAATCATAAAAAGCTAATTTTTCGGGAATTTTAGACCAAGCTTCTGATAAACTCAGATTCTCGGATAGTCCGGCGCCAACTCTTCGATATATTTCTTGCTGGAAGTATCCCTGATCCCACTGATAACGAGTGGGACCAAATAATTCGATTGGGGTAGTTGCTGAACCATACCACATAGTTCCAGCAACTACGAAAGCTGCAAAAAAAACAGCAGCGATACTACTGGAAAGTACAGTTTCAATATTGCCCATACGTAATCCTTTGTATAGCCGTTGAGGCGGGCGGACACTAAGATGGAATAGGCCCGCTAATATGCCCAATGTACCCGCTGCAATATGATGAGAGGCTATTCCTCCCGGAACAAAAGGATCAAAACCTTCCGCACCCCACGCTGGATTTACAGATTGCACTTTTCCAGTTAGCCCATAAGGATCGGACACCCATATTCCAGGACCATACAAGCCTGTTACATGAAATGCGCCAAAGCCAAAGCAAGCCAACCCTGAGAGAAATAAATGAATTCCAAAGATCTTGGGCAAATCTAAAGAAGGTTTTCCCGTACGTTCATCAGAGAATATTGCTAGGTCCCAATAGACCCAATGCCAGATAGCTGCCAAGAAGCACAAGCCGGAAAAGAAAATATGTGCCCCCGCCACACCTTCATAACTCCAAATACCCGGATTCGTTATAGTTCCTCCTGAAATACTCCAACCGCCCCATGAATTGGTTATTCCTAAGCGAGTCATGAAAGGTATAACGAACATACCTTGTCTCCACATTGGATCAAGAACGGGGTCAGAGGGATCAAAAACCGCTAATTCGTATAGAGCCATCGAACCGGCCCAACCAGAAACTAGAGCTGTATGCATTATATGGACAGAAATCAATCGACCGGGATCATTCAATACGACAGTATGAACACGATACCAAGGCAAACCCATGGAAATACCCCTTTTTCAAAAATAAATAGAAACTATGTAACTTTATCGCATTGGAAAAGACTATACTCTAGTACCTAATCTTTTCAGTAGATTCTGTATAAGAAAGGGTTAATATTTATTCTGTTCCTATTGAAAATAAGGGAACATTTATGTTCGTAAGAACAAAGAGAAGCAGATTTATTCTATACCGGATAAGTACCAATACGCAATGGGGATTGAGCCCTTTTTGGGGAACGAATGTATAGATACTTGTTTATCATTCACACGATCGCCCCATTCGTTAAAATGGGTTCTTTATTCATTCTATCTTCTTCTATGAACCTTACAATCTATGTCTAATATGTATAAAATACAATAAAAAGAAAAAAAAATTATGAAGACAACAAACCCATTGTTACGTTTCCATATTAAAGTGAAGTATAGTACCTAATTTTTTTTTTTCATTCATTTAATGCCCATTGGTGTTCCAAAAGTACCTTTTCGGAGTCCTGGAGAGGAAGATGCAGTTTGGGTTGACATATAGTGCGACTTGTCAGACATATTGGGTCATATGGGATTTACCCGTTCTCTCTCCCGATCGAGATATCCTCTCTTTCGCCTAAGAAATATTGATTGAACCATCAATCATTCGGAGCGCGAAGTGCAATTAGATCAATTTCTATTTTGGATCCATATTATCAATTAGAAGAATTTATGGTTGACTTGGACCGATAAAATAAAGTATCCAGGCTCCGTTCAGAAAATACCAAATTGGTAATATATGTACGATTACTACTTGTATCATAAACATTCTTATGTTTACTATAGGAATGATCTCAAACTGCCAATCAATGGAATAATGGTATGATGAATACATTGAATAGCTGAGGGAAAGCATGAAACGAATAAAAAAAAAAGAAGTCGTAGAAAAAAGAAGTGGTACTGAGATCATTTGCCCTATATGTGCAAATAGAATTCCGACAGATCTTTACCCGGAGTAGAACATGAACCTAAAAGAATTGAAAGGGCCCATTCAGGAACAAGAAAATGACATCGTGATTTGAATTTCGATGAAACAATACATCAATGGAGGTTAGTTCACTAAGTTCAGTAATTTTTTTTTTTTTAAGGGGGGCCCCATGTTTTTTGAAAAATGGAAAAAGCCCTTCATTAGAAAAACAAAAATCTGTTACAAAAAAAGAAATAAGACTTGAATCGACACATTGATTCTTTTTGTTTTCACAATTTTTTTTGAACCGTATGCATCCAAAGGTGCACGTACGGTTCCTAAGGGATAGAATTTTGTCCTAATCAACCGACTTCATCGAGAAAGATTACTTTTTTTAGGCCAAGAAGTTGATAGCGAGATATCGAATCAAATTGTTGGTCTCATGGTATATCTCAGTCTAGAAGATAATACTAGGGATCTTTATTTGTTTATAAACTCTCCTGGTGGATTGGTAATATCCGGAATAGCCATTTATGATACTATGCAATTTGTGATACCCGATGTACATACAATATGCATGGGATTAGCTGCTTCAATGGGATCTTTCATTCTGGTTGGGGGAGAAATTACCAAACGTCTAGCATTCCCTCACGCTTGGCGCCAATGGTTTTTATTTGAAAAAAAAAAAGACTATGCCTTCGCCATATCGAATATGAATAATAAGTAATAATAGCATGGCACTTTGAGTTCGATATGAACAAACCATTATTGTTTTTTCAGAACATGAGATTTTTTATCGAGATAGTAGTATGAAACAAAGGTTATTTCCGATTTGATCTTATGTGTCGGGAGTACATTTCAGCGTCACAAACCATTTTTATTCCACACTGGAAGCCTTTTTTCTTATATTTATGAAAGAAAGAGTACGAAAATGAAAAAAAAAAAAAGTATTTCCTTATTTAATCGTATCAGAAAGACACTTTGGGATTGCTAAATCACCGACGAAATAAATATATAGAAAGCAACAGAACCATCATAGTATTTTTTTACTCTTACGAAAAGAAGGACGGTAAATGGATTATTCCACGATCTAAATTGTATGTATTCCATTTCTTTCTTCGATGGAAGGGGGAGGGGATAGATAGGAGGAGTAAATTCCATTGCAGAGCCGTATGCAATGCACAAAAGATGCCCGTACGGTTGTTCAATTTTTTTCTTGTTATTTTTTTATCCCTTTAGCCCGCCCAATCTTGCGAGATAGAAGAACCATTAATGATGTTATATCAATTCATCAGGGTTATGATTCACCAACCTGCTAGTTCTTTTTATGAGGCACAAGCAGGGGAATTTATCCTGGAAGCGGAAGAACTACTGAGACTTCGCGAAACCCTCACAAAGGTTTATGTACAAAGAACGGGCAACCCTTTGTGGGTTGTATCCGAAGACATGGAAAGGGATGTTTTTATGTCAGCAACAGAAGCCCAAGCTCATGGAATTGTTGATCTTGTAGCGGTTGAAAATTAAAATACTGGGGATTTACATTAAATCCCTAATGCCATTTCAAAACATAATTTTAATTTTCTGCGATTTGATATTGAGTCGAAATAATTCATAATCATCAATCATAAATCAGGTTAAGATCGATCTAAACCAACCCATTCTATATATATATATATACAACATGCCAACTATTAAACAACTTATTAGAAACACAAGACAGCCAATAAGAAATGTCACAAAATCTCCCGCTCTTAGAGGATGTCCTCAGCGTCGAGGAACATGTACTAGGGTGTATGTGCGACTCGTTTAGATCATGAACTCGAA